AAAACGGAAGCATGAGAATTTCCCGAAAATTACTTATGGACATCGTATACAGATAAATTACCCGATTAGATAATATTGTGTACCAATTTATGTTCGGGGATTTATATATACCCGGAATTGCTATTATAATTAATTGAAATTGCGAAGGACTTTTTTTCAATAAAAAAACCAATATAGATTGTATCCATTTTGTTGTATCAATTTAGATTTTCTTATATCATTAAGGAAACGCAATTTGAGATTGAAATTTACGAATCATTCATGAATTAATAGTTAACGGTTCCAGTTTGTTCTGAATTTTTTCTTTTATGACCTAAAACTCCATTTTTTTTTTCACTAGAAAAAGTAAGGGAAATTTTTAGAGGTTGTGTGGTTTTAAGATACTATACAATCAATCGAAGGGATGGATCCAACCCAAACAAAAAAGAAATCTTTCTTTTAGAAAAGTAATTAATAAAAACGGGATTAAGATTCAAAATACAAGTGCGGTACAATAAATAAGGCACTAAATAAGAAGACAAGGGGGGATTTTTTTCATAGATTTTGATTTGGTTTTGGCGGCATGGCCGAGCGGTAAGGCGGGGGACTGCAAATCCTTTTTCCCCAGTTCAAATCCGGGTGTCGCCTAATCACCAAAAGAATTGACCTACCCCCTCCTGTTTTGCTGATATAAATTGGAAAATTTTTCCGGCGGAAGCTGATAAATCTTGATAGTCCTTCCATTACTAATGGACTGTCTACGTCTACGGGCCAGGTTTGTAATTTGATTGGATAGCAGGACGGAAATCGAATTCCGCTTTTAGTTGCGGAAAGGCCAAAAGATACTTTGTATACATATTCATCAAAGTCTTTGAGTACTTCGCTTTTACTTAACACTTCTTAATATATAATATATATACCTTTTTTCTTTTTTCGTTAACCTCTAGTCAAGAACATAATAGGGCGTCCTCCGATTATTTCATAGAGCCAATAAGGAGACGTTAAGGATTAGATCAAAACAAAATGGGAAAGAAATAGGGTTAGGGTACGGGCTAGGTAGTGATCTACCTTTCTTCTATTTTTTTATACTTTTATTTAATTTAATGAAGGACAACAAAAGAAAGAATCCTTTTTTATTATTTCTACATACTAGTAGCATTTCTTTAATACTTCCAAGGGGATCTCCGCATATTTTTCTTGTGCTTAGTCTTTTATGATTATACTAGAACTCTTATAAGACCCCTTATAAGTTAGAGTTGGATTTATTGGATTGTTTCATCAACGATCTTAGGTCAGAATTTTTGACTCTGCGCCAGTGATTCCACTATTATTTATTTAGTGAACAATAATTCAAGAATTCCGTTATAGAGATAGGGGACATAATTCACATGGATATAATAAATCTCGCTTGGGCTGCTTTAATGGTAGTCTTTACATTTTCCCTTTCACTCGTAGTATGGGGAAGAAGTGGACTCTAGAAGTATTACTAATTGTAATTGAGTTTAGGAATTAAACTGTATCGATTTTTTTATAAACCATTCCGGTTTAAAAAGCTTTTTTAGTTGAAATTTCACTATTTCAACACTATTTCAATTTAAAATTCAATTTTTAAATTGAAATAGAAATAAAAAAAATCTGCATTTCAAAATTTTCTTGGGTTTTTAGAGTAGTAATATAGTTTATGAATAATATATATTAAGAAGATTCTTTCAATTAAACAAATATTTCAATTATTTCCGTGTTTGTATTTCGAAAGTAAAAAGAATACTTAAAGTAAAAGAAATACAAATGGTAGTAAATTTATTCCAACTGAATTCTTGATCAATTTTCTATTGCGATGAACCAACTCTTACTAAAATTAGATATGGACCGTGAGGAAGAGTTGAACTTTTTTTATTTTACTTTTTTATTATTCAAAGAGAAAATAGTTGTGTTATTACATTACGTAGATACACATTTTCTATGGGAAACACCACAGATATAGTAGTTCTTTAACGAGATACTACAAAGACTAAAATAGTGTCTTGTCTTGGGCGAGTCACATATTGCGCACTTCCCGTTTGTTTTAATATTTTGGAAATTTTCTTTATGTTGTACTTGTTTTATTGAACTCACTGTTCAAACGTTAAAAGAGGTTTACTAATCCCCTACCCCCCCCTTTTTTTTTTTTTGAAATTCGAAGAAGTTTCCATAGATCATCTGTCAACTGATTGATCAATGACTTTTTCGTCAGAATGCTAATAAAAAGATTACTTTAACTTTCTTTTATTATACCATCAAAGAGGCCCTTGATTCTTTTGATCGGGATTCATATTGAAAATAATCAGCAATCCGGGAATTAGAATAGTACGGGTCGCCTTTCGATTATTTCAAATTGATTGAAATCAACACAAATTAAATATAAGACAGATGTATAAAGCAAAGAAATAGAATTGGGGGCACTATATACATTATATATAAGATGTAATTGATATCCATATATATACCGATATATAGAAATCTGACGATACTATTGCAGATTGATCTCTATTAAATTAACCCGGATTACAATACACCTTACATACACTACAATAATAATCGTAGATAGTATGGTAGAAAGAAATATCTGAATCTTTCTACCATACTATCGTATTTCATAGAATACGGCGAATTCTAGTCTGCCTAGTTCATTTAAGACGCGAAATTGGAATACCTTTCTTCTCTTCAATTATTGATAAGAACTAAAAAGGCAAGTTTAATTCAAATTAATCACCTTGGCTGACTGTTTTTACGTATATTATAAGTAAAAAAGCGGTAGGAACTAGAATAAACAGTGCAGTAGCAATAAATGCGAGAATATTTACTTCCATAATCTCATTGTTTCGTTTTTCTTTAATTCGCAATAACTCGGGAGTTAATCCCATAGAGATAATAAATCTTTCGCTTGTAAATTCAATAGGATGAATTACATCTCGATGATATTGAATCGGATCAATATCATGAATAACAATATCTGCACTATCAAATCAACTCATCGTCAAGAATTGAATAGTATAACATAGGAAGATCTTTTATCCATACCGAACTCCAAATTTTATTCCTGATCCAACCAAGAATTCCTTTCTTTTTTATTTAATTTATCACTCTTTTTTATTCTTTCTTTTCTATAACCTACTGACCAACCATCTGATGAAGTATCATTGAACTGCCCTTACACTTACCATTGATTCTAAACAACCCCCAACAAACAATAGAAGATAAATAAAAAAAAGGGAAGTAGTTAAGTTCGAAACTTCTTTTTTTACTGATCGAATCTAACCTCCTTGGAAAACAAAAGAAGGATGATAAAGACGAGCACAAGTTTCAGTATAAAAAATCTAATATTCCATCAAATTAACTAACTATTTTATTTATTTTTATATAAAAATAAATAAAGTTTGTTCTTTCAAGGAGACCCCTTAATAAAAAAATGGCGCTCCCCTAAAAAAAAATAAAAAAGCGATCCCTGAAAGTCTTCTATTACAATAACTATCTTAAAGTTATTTTATATCGCGCAAATTCCATTTATATATGTACTTCTGGGAAACATACAGTACTCTATTCTAAATTCTAATTCTATTCGACAGAGTAGCAGTAATCGAAAAAGCCGTACCCAGTACAGTATGGTATCTCTTGGAATCCTGAATCTGATCCTACCAACAATTGTCTAATTGTCCTAATTCACATATGTCTATCGCCCATCAATCGAATCAGTACTAGTCAAAGAAATGGCAATTCCCCGATTGATGATAAATGTGAAAAATAAAAATAAAGAAGAGGGATTCCCGTTGGGAATGAAATTCGACTTACTTTCACAAAAAATATAGAGCAGAGTTGATATATTTTTTTATTGGATCCGTCGGGACTGACGGGGCTCGAACCCGCAGCTTCCGCCTTGACAGGGCGGTGCTCTGACCAATTGAACTACAATCCCAAGTACATACCATAATAAAATGAAAGTATTATGTATACATATTTTTATGATTTTATTCTCTAACCCCTTCCATTTTGAATTTAGATTCAAATTAGCGTGTTGTAACAGAGCCGTGAGTGATATATATGATACCCATAGGGGTACGCGCTTTAGTGAGACCGGCCTGGATTACTAGTAATCCTTTCGTTATTGCCAAATAAATGGGATAATTACTTTTTCAATGAAAAGGGTTTTTTGTTTATCCCTTTCCTTTGATTGTATTTGATACTTACAGATCCTGATATGAATCTAGATCATTATCAAGATCCTAATTTGTTGGAAAAATATAGTAAATAAAGAGTGCTATAGATATAGCAGAGAAAAAAATGGATTGGGGGGTCGGGCGTTTCTGGAGAGCACAAAATGGGTTATATGATACCATTTAGTGGTAGATCGGCTAATTTTTGGGCCGAGCTGGATTTGAACCAGCGTAGACATATTGCCAACGAATTTACAGTCCGTCCCCATTAACCGCTCGGGCATCGACCCAGGAAGAAAAAATTCCAGGCTTATTGATAATCCATGATCAACTTCCTTTCGTAGTACCCTACCCCCAGGGGAAGTCGAATCCCCGCTGCCTCCTTGAAAGAGAGATGTCCTGGACCGCTAGACGATGGGGGCATACCATACTTGAACGACCGCCACGATACTATGCTGATAGTATGCACAATTTTTTAAAATTGTCAATATAATGGAATGGGATGGGATGACTCGATACGGAGGATCTTTCCATCTTTCACGATTCTATAGCATTTTTTACGCCAACAATTTCGTTCATAATTTAGTTCAGAGGCTGCGCCAAATTTTTTTATCAATCATTCAATGAAATGTGTTGGGTCTCTGTTAAATTAGTAGGTACGTGTATCAATCAAATGAATTTCGTCATGATTTCAATCAGGATCGGAAAAAACCCATTGTATTGCTATTTATCAAATCCAATATCAATAAACCATTTTATTTTACCTATATTCACTAGTATATCCTCCCCTAGAATTTTATTTATTAACAGACAAGTAAAATTTTTCATTTC